ATTCACACCTTGCAAACTCCGATTTGTTCTAGTATGTAAATAAATAGCAAATATGGTCCAAGTAATAAATGCCCAAGTTTCCTTGGGGTCCCAATTCCAATAAGATCCCCATGCCTCATTAGCCCATACTGCTCCCGAAAGAATACCTATGGTTAAAAAGGTAAACCCTAGACTAATGACACGATAACTCCAATGATCCAATCGCTGAGTCAATTGATACCTGTGATAATTTCGAAATGAAAGAAAAGAAGTGTTTTGTAAAACATTTCTTTTTTCATTCAAGTAGTGGATCTCATCAAAGGAAAATGACCCAATTAGTAAATGATTGCTTTTGCCAAAAATACCTATGTTTTTTCGAAATGTAATGACTAAAAGAGCTACTGATAATAACGATCCACATAAAAGAGCTGCATAGCTCAATAACATCATACTTACGTGCATCATTAACCACTGGGATTGTAGAGCAGGCACTAATATTGCGGATTGATGCATTTCAGTTGAAAGACCCGAAGTGGCAAAGCCTTGGGTAAAAATAGCGCTTGGCGCGGTTATTGCGCTTAAATCATTTTTATGGTTCCCTATTTTAGGAACCATATGAATAATGGAGAAACTCCATGAAAGGAACATTAATGATTCATATAAATCACTTAACGGGAAATGTCTCGAATAAATCCAACGAGTAACTAATAATCCTGTTATACAGAAAAAAGTGGCTATCATGCCTTTTTCTGACGGATCACATAGTCCTACGATTTCATGGACTAATAAAGTCACCAAATAAATCGTAATGACAATTGAAATGATCGAAAAAGAGATGTGAGTGAATATATGTTCTAAAGTCGCAAATATCATAAAAAAAAATCATTAAAAAAAAGAGGGGTCCCTCAATTACGGAATGGAAATTCCGAATTAAATTCATTATAGGATCTAATGTGTCCTTTTTCGAGGATGCCGCCACTCGGACTCGAACCGAGATGCTCTAGCACTGCTTCCTAAGAGCAGCGTGTCTACCGATTTCACCATGGCGGCTTGATCGAAATAATAATAGCCCATATGATGTTCAATCGTCGAGATTGAAAGATTCAATGCAATATATTTTCGGAAACGTTAGAATCGATGAATAAAGACTCGTTCAAATGAATATTTGAACTTCAATAATCCTTAGTATCCCGGGATGGTGTCATTTTTAACAACAGGCTTTCACGTAGTATAAGTTCTTCTGGAACAGTTGGAACTAGATGGTTATGTCCTCAGTTGAGGTCTAGAACTAAGAATTGTCCCTTTTTTTATATCATTTTTTGATGATTCATTTCTCATTTATCTGATTTCATGGATCGGAAATGAAAAAAGATTCATTTTTCACTGAACAAAAGAAAATAAATAGGATTTTTTATGTATCACAATTGGATAACTACATCCAAGGGATTTCTATAAATATTTAGATAGTTTGGTATCAAAACTGTATTAATGGTTGGGATCCTCATTGTATACATAATTCGTGTGAGGATTTACCGAACCAATTAGGTATTGGGCTGCACATAAAACAAAAGAGTTTCAATCTCTATTGGAATTCTACGCTATGTACTTTACTTATAAATAAAGTATATTCTATATAAAATAGATTGATCGATCCTACGGTCCAAACATAGGATCTATTTTGGATTAAGGAAGATTGACTTATTCTTCGTACATAAATATCGGATCCGGGGAGTTTTTATTGATTGGGTCGAAACAAGAGGGAATCTATGTAGTGATTCGGAGAGTTACAAAGCAAAGTCTTAAAATATATATTTTAATCAATTAGTTTCAAGGATCCATTCATTTTTACTACTGTCGTTCATACTTGTTTCATATCTTCCAAAAATATTAATGATGTATAACTATTGGAGATACATAATCGAATAAACCTCTTCCTAAAAAAAAATATTTTTTTTTGGGGGGGGGGGAAATAACAACCCCCATCTCGCGAATTATCAAAATCTACTATAATGAAAAGTGAAACCTTGTATTTTGTGTTTAACTATTTCTTTTTTGTTGTTGTTTTTCAAACAACAACAAAAAAGAAATAGTACCGTTCTTAGAACCCAATAGACAGAATAATTCTTATTCTACATACCACAACAGCCGGTTCAGTTCTATCTCATATAGATGAGTTCAAAACATTAGTTAATGTGAATTATTCATCTTATAAATCATCCAATTCATCGAGTCATGTCGATTCAGATTATTCCAAGGCTTTATTACTTGTTTGTCGCACAAAAAAACTTTTTGAATGCCCGGTAGAAATAGATTTAGCTAAAGATAAAGCTTTTACCGCCGCCCAATATCCCTTTTTCTTCCAAATATTTCTACGAATACGCTTTTTTGAGATAGAAGTACGTTTCTTTGGAACCGCCATTTTAAAATAAAGAAGTTACTTTTATAGTTGGATGTGAAAGACATGTATTGTTCAAAATGGATCGTTCTTGCTATTCATTATCTATATTTATTCCATAGCGGATACTTCACATACAAAAATTACAAAAATATAGATACGTGCGCATCACATAGAGTCCACTAGGGATAAAAAAAAAGAAATAGAAAAAAGAAAAACGATGTGATTTTCAAAGGAATTTTTTTTTGTTCCACATCTCTATTACATACAATGCCCGAAGAAAGAAGAATTCGTACTAATTTGTACCTTCATATCTTCATTCCGATCTATGTCTATGAGGTCCGCTACCATAGAAATCGAACCGGTTGTTGTTGATAAGAAGGGTTCCAATTCATATCTCAATCTCAGTCTATTTATATCTCGTCGTCTTACATTGAATAAATCGAAAAGCTTAAGAATCCTTACCTAATTTAAGAAAATAATAATGTAAAATTTTTCTATTAATTGATCAAGCTCGAGGATAGAGTACTCATAATTTAAATGAAAATTAGATTGGTAGTTAATCTGTTAAACGATACATTACTTGATAAAGGTCATTTTAGTAATCTCTTATTTCAGTTCTATGCGAAGTGACGAGTATCATAGGATTTCCTATAAACATAAGTTTGTTTTATTGGAATAGAATCCAATCAATCAGTTCTACAATGAATTAATTAATGACTCCGAATAAACTAACTAAAATAACTAGTATTTTATTGGGTCGAGTTATTGGCGGATTCTATGATCCATATCCCAATAGAGTACTTTTACTTTTTTTGGTGTCATTCCTTTTCCTTACTATTTACTATATGGATATCAATCGCCGTAATAGTAGAATGATTGAAAATCTCATATTCTTTCTTTATCTTAATAAATATCTTAGTTAATCACTAAATGGTCAGTTTTCACCAGTGACTTGGTCATTTGAACAATTGTAACTTCTTGATTTAAATTTATTTTTATTCAATACGAGAAAGAATCTGAATAATTCAGAACTCGAAATCCTATTTGAGTTCTTTTCTATCTTGATTTTTATTTATTTATTTGACTTCCGAAAGAGAGAAGAGCTGGTGAATCGGAAACAATTAATAAGAATAAAAAAGGTTTTATTTTCTTATGGAACATACATATCAATATGCATGGATCATACCTTTCGTTCCACTTCCAGTTACTATGTCAATAGGATGGGGACTTCTGCTTGTTCCGACTGCAACAAAAAATCTTCGTCGTATGTGGGCTTTTCCTAGTGTTTCATTGCTAAGTATAGTTATGGTTTTTTCGGCCGATCTGTCTATTCAGCAAATCAATGGCAGTTCTATCTATCAATTTCTATGTTCTTGGACCATCAATAATGATTTTTCTTTAGAGTTCGGCCACTTGATCGACCCACTTACTTCTATTATGTCAATACTAATCACTACTGTTGGAATCATGGTTCTTATTTATAGCGACAATTATATGTCTCATGATCAAGGATATTTGAGATTTTTTGCTTATATGAGTTTTTCCAATACTTCTATGTTGGGATTAGTTACTAGTTCCAATTTGATACAAATTCATATTTTTTGGGAACTGGTGGGAATGAGTTCGTATCTATTAATAGGTTTTTGGTTCACACGACCAATTGCAGCCAATGCTTGTCAAAAAGCGTTTGTAACTAATCGTGTAGGGGATTTTGGTTTATTATTAGGAATCTTAGGTTTTTATTGGATAACAGGTAGTTTGGAATTTCGGGATTTGTTCGAAATCTTCAATAACTTGATCCATAATAATGGGGTCAATTCTTTATTTGCTACTCTGTGTGCCTCCCTATTATTCCTTGGTGCAGTTGCTAAATCCGCACAATTTCCCCTTCATGTATGGTTACCTGATGCCATGGAGGGGCCCACTCCTATTTCGGCTCTTATACATGCTGCTACTATGGTAGCAGCGGGAATTTTTCTTGTCGCTCGGCTTCTTCCCCTTTTCACAGTCATACCTTACATAATGAATCTCATTTCTTTGCTAGGTATAATAACGGTACTATTAGGAGCTACTTTAGCTCTTGCTCAAAAAGACATTAAGAGAAGTTTAGCCTATTCTACAATGTCTCAATTGGGTTATATTATGTTAGCTCCAGGGATAGGTTCTTATCGAGCTGCTTTATTCCATTTAATCACTCATGCCTATTCGAAAGCATTATTGTTTTTAGGATCCGGATCGATTATTCATTCAATGGAACCCATTGTTGGATATTCTCCAGATAAAAGTCAGAACATGGTTCTTATGGGTGGTTTAACCAAATATGTACCAATTACAAAAACTACTTTTTTATTAGGTACACTTTCTCTTTGTGGTATTCCACCTCTTGCTTGTTTTTGGTCCAAAGATGAAATTCTTAATGATAGTTGGTTGTATTCACCGATTTTCGCGATAATAGCCTGTTCCACAGCAGGATTAACTGCATTTTATATGTTTCGGATGTATTTACTTACTTTTGAGGGGCATTTACACGTTCGGTTTCAAAATTACAGTGGCACTAAAAATAGCTCGTTCTCTTCAATATCTATATGGGGAAAAGAAGGACCGAAACCAGTTAACAAAAATG